GTTTGGTTCAATTCCTGAATAAAGTCACTATGAGTTTAGTATATATACTTATTATAATAGATGTACATCTATATATCTTATAATAAGGATATAATTAAGGATAGGGGTTCATTCAGGAATGAACAATTTTACTTATCCAGTAAATTAAATATAGGGTTAGGGTATACTAGTGAATACTAGGTAAAATAGTTATTTGATAAATATCAATACAATGAATTGTTTCAAGACCTACCATAATTGACATCATAACTAAATTCATTAGAGTGATACATGTATCCACTAATTTAACATAGATCCAAGATATTTCATTGAATCATTGATAAAGAGATTCGGAGTGGCCTTTGAAACAAATTTTTTAGTGAAAAGAATTCTATAGAATCGTGAAAGACGGAAAGATCCTTCGTATCGAGTCATACCATTCCATTATATTGACAATTTAAAAAAACTATTCATACTATGAGCATAGTATGATGGCGGTCGTGCAAGTATGCCCCCATCGTCTAGCGGTTCAGGACATCTCTCTTTCAAGGAGGCAGCGGGGATTCGACTTCCCCTGGGGGTAGGGTGCTACGAAAGGAAGTTGATCGTGGATTATCAATAAGCCTGGAATTGATTCTTCCTGGGTCGATGCCCGAGCGGTTAATGGGGACGGACTGTAAATTCGTTGGCAATATGTCTACGCTGGTTCAAATCCAGCTCGGCCCAATAATTCGCCGATCCACCCTGAAATGATATAACCCATTTGTTGCTATTTCAGAAATGTCCGATCCCCCAATACGGAAGAGAAAAATTTTCTGATATATCTATACCACTACTTATTGACGCTATTTTTACAACAAATTCCTTGCTAATGATCTAGATTCATATCAGGATCTCTAAGTATAAAGTCAAGTTTAAGGAAAAGAGTAAATAAAATAACTTTTTTCATTGAAAAAGTTATTATCCAATTGATTTGGCAATACCGAAAGGATTAGTAATAATCCAGGCTGCTCTCACTAAAGTTAATATACATATGGGTATCAATATATCACACTCGCGGCTCTGTTACAACACGCTAATTCTAATCTAAATTGAAAGGGTTACAATGAAATAATAAAATATGTATACTTTATTTTATTATGGTATTTACTTGGGATTGTAGTTCAATTGGTCAGAGCACCGCCCTGTCAAGGCGGAAGCTGCGGGTTCGAGCCCCGTCAGTCCCGACGAATCCAAATTCAATAAAAAAATATATAAATTCATCTCTCTATTTTTTGTGAAAAGAAGTACAAATAGCAGAATTTCATTCCCAACGGCGATCCCTCTTTTTTTTTTTTTTTGTTTCACATTTATCATCAAACAAATGGGGTAATTTCCATTTCTTCTATTAGTACGGATTTGATGGGAGAGAGACCTATATGGATTAGTACAATTATTATTTTATTAGTACAATTATTTTATTAGCATCAGATTGAGGATTCCGCGGGATACCGTACTGGGTCTGGCTTTTTATTTTTTTTGATTACTCCCGATCTGTGGAATAGAGTTAGAGTACTGTATGTTTCCCGGGAGTACATAAATGGAATTTGTACGATATAAAATAAATTTAACATAGTTACTGCGATAGATTTAATCTTAAAAGTATATCCTTTTCTGGCCCTATTTTGTGTAACCTCAATTTCTAATTTCACTAATTTGAAATAGTCTATCTCATTCAAATTTCACATTGAGCTTTTGATATATGCGTCCCGTTACTAATTCAAGTAAAGAGGATTTAAAAAATAAAGATCAAACAAGGATCACTTTTTTATTAACGAGGTAATGAAATTTTTTTTTTATAAGGGTTTTTTCCTTGAAAGAACAAACCTTTTAACTTTATATATAAATAGTTAATTTAATGGAATATTATATTTTTTATACCAGAACTTGTACTCGTCTTTATGATACTTCTTTTGTTTTCCAAGAAGATTAGATCATTAAAAAAAGGAGTTTAGAACTTAACTCCTTCCTTTTTTTCATTTAGCTTCGAGGGTTGGGTGGGGTTTGTTTAGAACCAATGGTAAGTGGAAAGGTGGTTCGATGATACTTCATCAGATGATTGTACAAAGAGGGTGGTAGATTATAGAAAAGAAATAATGTAAAAGAATTATAAATAAATAAAAAAAAAATAAAGGAATTATTGAGTGGATCAGGAATCAAATTTTGAGTTCGGTATGGATAAAAGATCTTCCTATGTTATACTATTTAATTCTTGACCATGGATCGATTTGATAGCTCAGATATTGTTATTCATGATATTGATCCGATTCGATATCATCGGGATGTAATTCATCCCATTGAATTTACAGGCGAACGATTTATTATCTCTATGGGATTAACTCCCGAGTTATTGCGAATTAAAGAAAAATTAAACAATGAGATTATGGAAGTAAATATTCTCGCATTTATTGCTACTGCACTGTTTATTCTAGTTCCTACCGCTTTTTTACTTATAATATACGTAAAAACAGTCAGCCAAGGC